GCTAGCGTAGCTTAACATAAAGCATAGCACTGAAGATGCTAAGATGGGCCCTAGAAAGCTCCGCATGCACAAAGGCTTGGTCCTGACTTTACCATCAGCTCTAACCCAATTTACACATGCAAGTCTCCGCAAACCCGTGAGGATGCCCTCAATCCCCCGCCCGGGGACGAGGAGCAGGCATCAGGCTCAACCCCTTAGCCCAAGACGCCTTGCCACGCCACACCCCCAAGGGAAATCAGCAGTGATAAACATTAAGCCATAAGTGCAAACTTGACTTAGTTAGGGCTAAGAGGGCCGGTAAAACTCGTGCCAGCCACCGCGGTTATACGAGAGGCCCCAGTTGATGGGCACGGCGTAAAGGGTGGTTAAGGTAAGAAACAAATAAAGCCAAAGGGCCTCTTGGCCGTCATACGCCCCTGAGCGTCCGAAGCCCACATACGAAAGTAGCTTTAACACCAACCCACCTGACCCCACGAAAGCTGAGAAACAAACTGGGATTAGATACCCCACTATGCTCAGCCGTAAACCCAGACGTTATTTCACAACAAACGTCCGCCAGGGTACTACGAGCGTCAGCTTAAAACCCAAAGGACTTGGCGGTGCCTTAGACCCCCCTAGAGGAGCCTGTTCTAGAACCGATAACCCCCGTTAAACCTCACCACTTCTAGTCACCCCCGCCTATATACCGCCGTCGTCAGCTTACCCTGTGAAGGACTAACAGTAAGCAAAATGGGTAAAACCCAAAACGTCAGGTCGAGGTGTAGCGAACGAAGTGGGAAGAAATGGGCTACATTTTCTAAAATAGAATAACACGAACAGCATCATGAAAGCCTGATGCTCAAAGGAGGATTTAGTAGTAAAAAGGAAATAGAGTGTCCTTTTGAACCCGGCTCTGAGGCGCGTACACACCGCCCGTCACTCTCCCCGCCAAACAGCGACAACAGTTTATAACACCAAAGCACAAACAAGGGGAGGCAAGTCGTAACATGGTAAGTGTACCGGAAGGTGCACTTGGATCAAACCAGGGTGTGGCTGAGACAGTTAAGCACCTCCCTTACACCGAGAAGACATCCATGCAAGTTGGATCACCCTGAGCCAAACAGCTAGCTTAATTACCCATATAACTCGACACCATAAATAATGTAACATAACATTAAACTCACAAACCAAACCATTTTTCCACTTTAGTACGGGAGACGGAAAAGGTTCCTTAAGCAATAGAAAAAGTACCGCAAGGGAAAGCTGAAAGAGCAATGAAACAAGTCATACATAGCACAAAAAAGCAGAGATTAAGCCTCGTACCTTTTGCATCATGATTTAGCAAGAATCCAACAAGCAAAGAGACCTTTAGTTTGTAACCCCGAAACCAAGTGAGCTACCCCGGGACAGCCTATATGGGCCAACCCGTCTCTGTGGCAAAAGAGTGGGAAGAGCCCCGGGTAGAGGTGACAGACCTACCGAACTTGGTGATAGCTGGTTGCCTGAAAAACGAATAGAAGTTCAGCCTCGTATCCCCCTAGTCAAAAAAGTAATATCTAGCTTAGAACAAGAGAGAAACACGGGAGTTAATTAAAGGGGGTACAGCCCCTTTAATCAAGGACACAACTTTACCAGGAGGATAGGGATTATAATTACAAAGACTCGTCGTCTCAGTGGGCCTAAAAGCAGCCACCTTAACAGAAAGCGTTAAAGCTCAAACGACATAAAATTTATTATTTCAATAAAAAATCCCACTCCCCTATAAGTATCAGGCCGCTCCATGCCAACATGGAAGAGACTATGCTAAAATGAGTAACAAGAGAACATACTTCTCTCCTAGCACAAGTGTAAGCCAGATCGGACAAACCACTGGCAACTAACGAACCCAAGAAAAGAGGGCAACGTGAATTTCATATTAAACAAGAAAAACTCACAACTAAGAATCGTTTACCCCACACTGGAGTGCACCAAGGAAAGACTAAAAGAAAGGGAAGGAACTCGGCAAACATAAGCCTCGCCTGTTTACCAAAAACATCGCCTCCTGCCAACCCCTAAGTATAGGAGGTCCAGCCTGCCCAGTGACCACAAGTTTAACGGCCGCGGTATTTTGACCGTGCAAAGGTAGCGCAATCACTTGTCTTTTAAATGAAGACCTGTATGAATGGCTAAACGAGGGCTTAACTGTCTCCCCTCTCAAGTCAGTGAAATTGATCTGCCCGTGCAGAAGCGGACATAACTATACAAGACGAGAAGACCCTTTGGAGCTTAAGGTACAAATCCAACCGCGTCAAACAGCTTACCTAACTAAGCACCGAACCTAGCGAGAAATGGCATTTTACCTTCGGTTGGGGCGACCACGGAGAAAAAATCATCCTCCGAGTGGACTGGGTTAGCACAACCTAAAACCAAGAAAGACATTTCTAAGCCACAGAAAATCTGACCAATAATGATCCGGTTATAGACCGATCAACGGACCAAGTTACCCTAGGGATAACAGCGCAATCCTCTCCCAGAGTCCATATCGACGAGGGGGTTTACGACCTCGATGTTGGATCAGGACATCCTAATGGTGCAGCCGCTATTAAGGGTTCGTTTGTTCAACGATTAAAGTCCTACGTGATCTGAGTTCAAACCGGAGCAATCCAGGTCAGTTTCTATCTGTAACGTCACTCTTCCTAGTACGAAAGGACCGGAAAAGAGAGGCCCATGCCAAAAGCACGCCTCACCCCCAATTAATGAAAACAGCTCAATTAAATAAAGGGAGGACACAAAATCTAGGCCAAGATAAAGCCACACTAAGATGGCAGAGCATGGTAATTGCAAAAGGCCTAAGCCCTTTCAGCCAGAGGTTCAAATCCTCTTCTTAGTTTATGCTAAACACTCTGTTAACCCACTTGATCAACCCCCTCGCATACATTGTCCCAGTCCTATTGGCCGTAGCTTTCCTAACACTAGTCGAACGAAAAGTACTAGGATACATGCAATTACGAAAAGGCCCGAATGTTGTAGGACCCTATGGACTCCTCCAACCAATCGCAGATGGAGTAAAACTATTTATTAAGGAACCCATCCGCCCATCGACATCATCCCCATTTCTATTCCTAGCAACCCCAATACTTGCTCTTACCCTAGCAATAACACTATGAGCACCAATGCCTATACCACACCCAGTCACAGACCTCAACCTAGGCATTTTATTTATCCTAGCCCTATCAAGCCTTGCCGTCTACTCCATTCTCGGCTCAGGCTGAGCCTCCAACTCAAAATACGCTCTAATTGGTGCCCTACGAGCCGTAGCCCAAACAATTTCATATGAAGTTAGCCTCGGACTCATCCTCCTATCAACTATTATCTTTTCAGGGGGCTACACACTTCAAACATTTAGCACGGCACAAGAAAGCATTTGACTCCTTATTCCCGCCTGGCCCTTAGCTGCAATATGATACATCTCCACCCTGGCAGAAACCAACCGCGCACCATTTGACCTAACAGAGGGCGAATCTGAATTAGTCTCAGGTTTTAACGTGGAATATGCCGGAGGACCCTTCGCCCTCTTCTTCCTGGCTGAATACGCCAACATCCTCCTAATAAACACCCTGTCAGCAGTACTGTTCCTCGGCGCCTCCCACTTGCCAATGATTCCGGAGCTAACAACCATTAATCTCATAACTAAAGCCGCACTACTCTCTATGCTCTTCCTATGAGTCCGAGCCTCATACCCACGATTTCGCTATGATCAACTAATGCACCTAGTCTGAAAAAACTTCCTACCACTAACTCTAGCCTTAGTACTATGACACACCGCTCTTCCAATTGCATTTGCAGGCCTCCCCCCACAATTATAATGCTTTAGGAACCGTGCCTGAATGCCCAAGGACCACTTTGATAGAGTGGCTTATGAGGGTTAAAGCCCCTCCAGTTCCTAGAAAGAAGGGAGTCGAACCCATACTCAGGAGATCAAAACTCCTGGTGCTTCCTCTACACCACTTTCTACGATAAGGTCAGCTAACAAAGCTTTCGGGCCCATACCCCGAACATGACGGTTAAAATCCCTCCCCTATCAATGAACCCCTACGTACTAGTCATCCTCCTATCCAGCCTGGGACTAGGAACAACACTAACCTTTGCCAGCTCCCACTGACTTCTAGCCTGAATAGGCCTAGAAATTAATACCCTAGCAATCACCCCCCTAATAGCACAACAACATCACCCCCGAGCAGTAGAAGCCACAACCAAATATTTTCTCACACAAGCAACAGCAGCAGCAATAATCCTATTTGCATCAACAACAAATGCATGAATAACAGGAGAATGAAACATCAACGACCTCTCCCACCCTCTTGCCTCAACGATAGTAATTATTGCCCTAGCACTAAAAATCGGACTAGCACCTGTACACTTTTGACTACCAGAAGTTCTCCAAGGCCTCGACCTATTAACTGGGCTAATTCTATCAACATGACAAAAATTAGCTCCATTTGCCTTAATCATCCAGGTAGCCCCCACCATCGACCCCATTTTACTGACATCCTTAGGACTCCTCTCAACACTTGCAGGAGGCTGAGGAGGCCTGAACCAAACCCAACTGCGAAAGATCCTCGCTTATTCTTCAATCGCTCACATGGGTTGAATAATTATTATCTTACAATTTGCACCACAACTAACCCTACTCGCACTAGGAACCTATATCCTTATGACTTCCACAGCATTCCTCTCCCTAAAACTCTCATCCGCCACAAAAATCAGCACACTATCAGCAATATGATCAAAAAGCCCAATCCTGGCATCAACAACTGCCTTAGCCTTACTCTCACTAGGAGGACTCCCTCCCCTTACAGGATTTATACCAAAATGACTAATACTGCAAGAACTAACAGCACAAGAACTCCCCCTCACCGCAACAATCATAGCACTAGCCGCCCTACTAAGCTTATACTTCTACCTTCGTCTCTGCTACGCAATAACCCTAACCATCTCCCCAAGTACAATCAACACAACAATCCCATGACGAACTCAAAACACCCAGTCAACACTAACCATGGCCTTATCCACAACCATAGCACTAGGACTGCTACCAATTACCCCAGCCATCCTATCCCTAGTCACTTAGGGACCCAGGGACTTAGGATAAATTAGACCGAGAGCCTTCAAAGCTCTAAGCAGGAGTTAAAATCTCCTAGTCCCTGGCTTAAGACTTGCAGGACTCTATCCCACATCTTCTGAATGCAAATCAGACACTTTAATTAAGCTAAAGCCTTTCTAGATGAGAAGGCCTCGATCCTACAAACTCTTAGTTAACAGCTAAGCGCCCAAACCAGCGAGCATTCATCTACTTTCCCGCCGTTAACCGAGTAAGGCGGGAAAGCCCCGGCAGACGTTAATCTGCATCTTTAGATTTGCAATCTAACATGTTGTACACTACAGGGCTTGATAGGAAGAGGACTTAAACCTCTATCTTTGGGGCTACAACCCACCACCTAGCTTCGGCCATCCTACCTGTGGCAATCACACGCTGATTCTTCTCTACCAACCACAAAGACATTGGCACCCTCTACCTTGTATTTGGTGCCTGAGCCGGGATAGTCGGAACTGCCCTCAGCCTTCTAATTCGGGCTGAACTTAGCCAACCCGGGTCCCTACTTGGCGACGACCAAATCTACAACGTCATCGTTACAGCCCACGCCTTTGTAATAATCTTCTTTATAGTAATACCAATTCTCATTGGCGGGTTTGGTAACTGACTAATTCCACTTATAATTGGTGCCCCAGACATAGCCTTCCCCCGAATAAATAACATAAGCTTCTGACTTCTGCCCCCATCTTTCCTTCTCCTGCTAGCTTCCTCTGGCGTTGAAGCCGGGGCTGGAACAGGGTGAACTGTCTACCCTCCTTTAGCGGGCAACCTAGCTCACGCTGGCGCATCTGTAGACTTAACCATTTTCTCCCTGCACCTGGCCGGTGTCTCATCAATCCTAGGTGCAATCAACTTCATTACCACAACAATCAACATGAAACCCCCAGCCATCTCTCAATACCAAACTCCTTTATTTATCTGGGCAGTACTAATTACAGCAGTTCTCCTTCTTCTATCACTCCCAGTTCTAGCCGCCGGAATTACTATGCTGCTAACAGACCGAAACTTAAACACAACATTCTTTGACCCTGCAGGGGGAGGGGACCCAATTCTCTACCAACACCTGTTCTGGTTCTTTGGTCACCCAGAGGTCTACATTCTCATCCTACCCGGATTTGGTATTATCTCGCATGTTGTTGCCTACTACGCGGGTAAAAAAGAGCCATTCGGGTATATAGGAATAGTCTGAGCTATGATGGCCATCGGACTTCTCGGATTTATTGTCTGAGCCCACCACATGTTCACAGTGGGGATAGACGTGGACACACGTGCATACTTTACTTCTGCTACAATAATTATTGCTATTCCCACCGGTGTAAAAGTCTTTAGCTGACTAGCTACGCTCCACGGCGGGTCAATCAAGTGAGAGACGCCTATACTATGGGCCCTCGGCTTTATTTTCTTATTCACGGTAGGAGGATTGACGGGGATTGTACTCGCCAATTCTTCAATTGACATTGTTCTCCACGATACCTACTACGTAGTTGCACACTTCCACTATGTCCTATCAATGGGTGCCGTATTTGCTATTATAGCAGGCTTCGTACACTGATTCCCCCTGTTCACCGGATATACCCTGCACAGCACTTGAACTAAAATCCACTTCGGGGTTATATTTGTAGGTGTTAACCTCACATTTTTCCCACAGCACTTCCTAGGTCTCGCAGGTATACCTCGACGATACTCAGACTACCCAGACGCCTACACCCTGTGAAACACAGTATCTTCTATTGGATCAATAATCTCATTAGTAGCTGTAATTATGTTCCTATTTATTCTATGAGAGGCCTTCGCCGCCAAGCGGGAAGTACTATCCGTAGAACTAACCACAACCAATGCAGAATGACTTCACGGATGCCCTCCACCTTATCACACATTCGAGGAGCCAGCATTTGTACGAGTGCAATCAAATTAAATCGAGGAAGGAAGGAATTGAACCCCCATGTGCTGGTTTCAAGCCAGCCGCATAACCACTCTGCCACTTCCTTTTAAGGCATTAGTAAACCCGTAAATTACATCACTTTGTCAAGGTGAAATCGTAGGTTAAACTCCTGCATGTCTTAAGCTCAAAGCTTAATGGCACATCCCACACAATTAGGATTCCAAGACGCGGCATCACCCGTTATAGAAGAACTTCTTCACTTCCACGACCACGCCCTAATAATTGTATTTTTAATCAGCACTCTAGTACTTTATATTATTGTCGCTATAGTTTCTACAAAACTTACTAATAAATACATCCTAGATTCTCAAGAGATCGAAATTGTATGAACAGTCCTACCAGCTGTAATCCTCGTCCTTATTGCTCTCCCCTCCCTACGAATTCTTTATCTTATAGACGAGATCAATGACCCCCACTTAACAATTAAAGCCATGGGCCATCAATGATACTGAAGCTACGAATACACAGATTACGAAGACTTAGGCTTTGACTCCTACATGATCCCAACCCAAGACCTAACCCCGGGCCAATTCCGACTTCTTGAAACAGACCATCGAATGGTTGTTCCAATAGAATCCCCAATCCGAGTACTTGTGTCAGCAGAAGATGTTCTCCACTCATGAGCTGTCCCATCCCTAGGTATTAAACTGGATGGTGTACCAGGACGCCTAAACCAAACCGCCTTCATCGCCTCTCGCCCAGGAGTGTTCTATGGACAATGCTCCGAAATCTGCGGGGCCAACCATAGCTTTATACCTATTGTGGTTGAAGCAGTCCCACTCGAGCACTTCGAGAATTGATCCTCACTTATACTAGAAGACGCCTCACTAGGAAGCTAAATATGGGCTACAGCGTTGGCCTTTTAAGCCAAAGATTGGTGCCTCCCAACCACCTCTAGTGAAATGCCACAACTGAACCCCGCCCCCTGATTTGCAATTTTAGTATTCTCATGACTTATTTTCCTCACTATTATCCCAACAAAAGTTTTAAATCACATCTCACCAAACGAGCCCACCCCCCTAAGTGCTGAAAAACACGAAACCGAACCCTGAGACTGACCATGGCAATAAGCTTCTTCGATCAATTTGCAAGCCCATCATATCTGGGAGTTCCACTAATCGCTATTGCGATCTCCCTGCCCTGAGTACTCTACCCAACCCCCTCATCACGTTGAATTAACAATCGACTAATTACTATTCAAGGGTGACTAATCAACCGCTTCACAAGCCAACTAATACTCCCATTAAATATGGGTGGCCACAAATGAGCCCTCCTGCTAGCCTCCCTAATAGTATTCCTAATTACAATCAACATGCTAGGACTCTTACCCTACACTTTTACCCCAACAACACAACTGTCCCTCAACATGGGATTTGCTGTTCCCCTGTGACTCGCCACAGTGATCATTGGCATGCGAAATCAGCCAACAGTTGCCCTCGGCCACCTACTACCAGAAGGAACCCCTATCCCCCTAATCCCAGTACTAATTATTATCGAAACAATTAGCCTATTTATTCGTCCACTGGCCCTAGGCGTCCGACTAACGGCCAACTTGACCGCGGGTCACCTACTAATTCAACTAATCGCAACTGCCGTCTTCGTCCTCCTGCCTATAATACCCACAGTTGCAATTTTAACAGCCACAGTACTGTTCCTCCTGACGCTACTCGAAGTTGCCGTAGCAATAATCCAAGCGTACGTATTTGTCCTCCTCCTAAGCCTTTATTTACAAGAGAACGTTTAATGGCCCACCAAGCACATGCGTATCATATGGTTGATCCAAGCCCATGACCCCTAACCGGCGCAGTCGGAGCCCTATTAATGACATCCGGCCTAGCAATCTGATTCCACTTCCATTCAACCACACTAATAACTCTTGGGGTAATTCTTTTGCTTCTCACCATGTATCAATGATGGCGAGACATTATCCGAGAAGGAACTTTCCAAGGCCACCACACACCCCCAGTTCAAAAAGGCCTTCGATTTGGTATAATTCTTTTTATTACCTCCGAAGTATTTTTCTTCCTAGGATTCTTCTGAGCCTTCTACCACTCAAGCCTGGCACCTACACCAGAATTAGGAGGATGCTGGCCACCCACAGGAATTACACCCTTAGACCCATTCGAAGTCCCGCTACTTAATACAGCTGTACTCCTGGCATCCGGAGTAACAGTCACATGAGCCCACCACAGCCTAATAGAAGGTGAGCGTAAACAAGCCATCCAATCCCTCGCACTTACCATCCTCCTGGGACTTTACTTTACAGCTTTACAAGCCATAGAGTACTACGAAGCACCGTTCACAATTGCAGACGGAGTCTACGGCTCAACATTCTTTGTAGCCACAGGATTCCACGGCCTCCACGTTATCATCGGATCCACCTTCCTAGCCATCTGCTTACTCCGCCAAATTCAATACCACTTTACTTCAGAACACCACTTCGGCTTTGAAGCTGCCGCATGATACTGACATTTCGTCGACGTAGTTTGACTCTTCCTTTACGTATCAATCTACTGATGAGGCTCATAATCTTTCTAGTATAGATGTTAGTACGAGTGACTTCCAATCATTTGGCCTTGGTTAAACCCCAAGGAAAGATAATGAATTTAATTATTACCATTCTATTTATTACAGTAGCCCTGTCACTAATCTTGGCAATCGTATCCTTTTGACTCCCCCAAATGAACCCAGACGCAGAAAAATTATCACCGTACGAATGCGGCTTCGACCCCCTTGGATCTGCCCGACTGCCATTCTCAATCCGATTTTTCTTAGTCGCAATCCTATTTTTACTGTTTGACCTAGAGATCGCCCTTCTCCTACCGCTACCTTGAGGAGACCAACTCCACAACCCTGTCGGGACCCTCCTTTGAGCTTCAGCCGTCCTAATTTTACTTACACTCGGCCTAATTTATGAATGAATTCAAGGAGGCCTAGAATGAGCAGAATAGGGGAGTTAGTCCAAGATAAGACCTCTGATTTCGGCTCAGAAGACTGTGGTTTAATTCCACAACTCCCCTATGACACCCGTACACTTCAGCTTTAGCTCAGCCTTCATACTAGGGCTCATGGGCCTAACATTCCACCGTACCCACCTGCTCTCTGCACTATTATGCTTAGAAGGGATAATACTATCATTATTTATTGCATTAGCCCTCTGAGCTCTCCAATTTGAAGCAACTGGATTCTCAGCAGCTCCAATACTCCTTCTGGCCTTCTCCGCCTGTGAGGCTAGCGCAGGCCTGGCGCTCCTGGTCGCTACAGCCCGAACCCACGGAACCGACCGTCTACAAAACCTCAACCTCCTACAATGCTAAAAGTGCTAATCCCCACAATTATGCTCTTCCCAACAATTTGGCTATCCCACTCCAAATGGCTATGAACAGTCACAACCGCGCACAGCCTATTGATCGCCTTTATTAGCCTATCATGACTAAACTGGTCTTCAGAAGCTGGCTGAACTGCCTCCAACCAGTACCTAGCTACGGACCCGCTATCCACCCCCCTACTAGTCCTCACATGCTGGCTTCTCCCACTAATAATTTTAGCCAGCCAAAACCATATTAACCCAGAACCAATTTCCCGCCAACGAATATACATCACACTCCTAGCATCCCTACAAACATTTTTAATTATGGCCTTTGGCGCCACAGAAATTATTATGTTCTACGTCATATTCGAAGCTACCCTAATCCCCACCCTAATTATTATTACCCGGTGGGGAAATCAAACCGAACGACTGAACGCGGGAACATACTTTTTATTCTACACATTAGCGGGATCACTACCACTTCTAGTCGCGCTCCTCCTCCTGCAGCAGTCGACAGGAACCCTCTCCATGCTAGTTCTCCAGTACTCCCAACCCCTAGTCCTAAACTCCTGAGGGCACAAAATCTGATGAGCCGGATGCTTAGTGGCATTCCTAGTCAAAATACCACTCTATGGGGTCCACCTTTGGCTTCCAAAAGCCCATGTTGAAGCTCCAGTAGCAGGGTCCATAGTCCTAGCTGCAGTACTACTCAAGCTAGGAGGCTATGGAATAATACGAATGATAGTTATACTAGACCCCCTCTCCAAAGAACTGGCCTACCCATTTATTATCCTAGCCCTATGAGGCATCATCATGACAGGATCAATCTGCTTACGACAAACAGACCTAAAATCCCTAATTGCCTACTCATCCGTCAGCCACATAGGCCTAGTAGCAGGGGGCATTCTAATCCAAACCCCATGGGGCTTTACAGGTGCAATTATTTTAATAATTGCTCACGGATTAGTATCCTCAGCGCTATTCTGTCTAGCCAACACCGCATATGAACGAACCCACAGCCGAACTATGATTCTAGCCCGAGGTCTCCAAATAATCTTTCCATTAACCGCAGTCTGGTGATTCACCGCAAACCTGGCAAATTTAGCACTACCCCCGCTTCCTAATCTTATAGGAGAATTGACCATCATTACCGCCTTATTTAACTGATCCCCATGAACAATTGCACTAACAGGAATAGGAACACTAATTACAGCGGGCTACTCCCTATACCTATTCCTCATAACTCAACGAGGCCCCACTCCAACACACATCACAGGGCTATCCCCCTTCCACACACGAGAGCACTTACTCATGACACTTCACCTCCTCCCAGTCATCCTTCTAGTAATCAAGCCAGAACTTATATGAGGCTGATGCTACTAAGTAAGTATAGTTTAACTAAAATATTAGATTGTGATTCTAAAGACAGAGGTTAAAATCCCCTTACTCACCGAGGAAAGCCCCGAGGCAATAAGTTCTGCTAATCCTTAAAACCCACGGTTAAACTCCGTGGTTTCCTCGCGCTTCTGAAGGATAACAGCTCATCCGTTGGTCTTAGGAACCAAAAACTCTTGGTGCAAATCCAAGTAGAAGCTATGCACCCAACAACCCTAACACTCTCATCTTCCCTAATTCTAGTAATTTCAATTCTTATTTACCCCTTGCTCACAACACTAAACCCAAAACCCCAAGACCCTAAATGAGCAATTACACATGTCAAAACCGCAGTAAGCTCCGCATTCCTAGTTAGCCTATTGCCCCTCATAATTTTCCTAGACCAGGGGGCTGAAACTATTGTTACCAACTGACACTGAATAAATACCACACTATTCGATATTAATATTAGCTTCAAGTTTGACCACTACTCTCTAATTTTTACCCCTATTGCCCTCTACGTGACCTGGTCCATTCTAGAATTTGCATCCTGATATATACACTCTGACCCCTACATAAACCGATTTTTCAAATATCTCCTCCTATTCCTTGTAGCAATAATTATCCTTGTTACAGCCAACAACATATTTCAACTCTTCATCGGATGAGAGGGGGTGGGAATCATATCATTTCTCCTCATTGGTTGATGATATGGACGAGCAGATGCTAACACGGCAGCCTTACAAGCTGTCTTATATAACCGAGTAGGTGACATTGGACTGATCATAAGCATAGCCTGACTTGCAATAAACCTAAACTCATGAGAAATTCAACAGATCTTCTTCCTCTCTAAAAACTTCGATATAACCCTCCCCCTAATCGGATTAATCCTAGCCGCAACCGGAAAATCAGCCCAATTTGGGCTTCATCCATGACTCCCCTCCGCCATGGAGGGTCCTACCCCAGTGTCTGCCCTACTTCACTCCAGCACCATGGTTGTGGCTGGAATTTTTCTTCTCATCCGTCTACACCCCCTCATGGAAGATAATGAGCTAGCACTAACAATTTGCTTGTGCCTAGGAGCCCTGACCACCCTATTTACCGCCGCCTGCGCCCTGACCCAGAACGACATCAAAAAGATTGTAGCCTTCTCCACATCCAGCCAACTAGGACTAATAATGGTTACGATTGGACTCAACCAACCCCAGTTGGCATTTCTGCACATCTGCACACACGCCTTTTTCAAGGCAATACTATTCCTGTGCTCAGGGTCAATTATCCACAGCCTCAACGACGAACAAGATATCCGAAAAATAGGAGGCCTTCAAAACCTCATACCATTTACATCAACCTGCTTAACGGTAGGAAGCCTAGCACTCACAGGCACCCCTTTCCTAGCCGGCTTCTTCTCAAAAGATGCCATTATTGAAGCCCTAAATACCTCTCACCTAAACGCCTGAGCCCTAATTCTTACACTAATCGCTACATCCTTCACCGCAGTTTACAGCTTCCGAGTCATTTTCTTTGTCACCATAGGAACCCCACGATTCCTGCCCCTATCACCAATTAATGAAAATAACCCATCAGTGATCAACCCCATCAAACGACTTGCCTGAGGAAGTATTATTGCAGGACTTATTATTGCATCAAATTTTTTACCCTCAAAAACACCTATCATAACCATACCAATTACCCTTAAAATTGCTGCCCTGCTAGTAACAATCATTGGTCTTCTTACAGCCATAGAACTGACCTCATTAACCAATAAACAATTTAAAACAAAACCCACAACCTCACTACACCACTTCTCAAACATATTAGGGTACTTCCCAGCAATTATCCACCGACTCACCCCTAAACTCAACCTGATCCTCGGCCAATCAATCGCCACCCAATTAGTAGATCAAACATGATTTGAAACTGCCGGTCCAAAAGGGGCTTCCTCCTTACAAGTAAAAATGGCCAAAAATGTAAGTGATATACAACAGGGAATAATTAAAACCTACCTGACAATTTTTCTTCTATCCACAGCCGTTGCAATCCTCCTAGCTATAGTCTAAACAGCCCGAAGAGAGCCCCGACTCAACCCACGAGTCAACTCTAAAACCACAAACAAAGTTAAAAGCAACACCCATGCACAAATAACTAACATCCCCCCACCCGAAGAATACATTACAGCCACACCACTTACATCTCCCCGCAGTATAGAAAACTCCTTCAGACTATCAACAACTACCCAAGACCCCTCATACCACTCCTCACATAATAAACTAACCATTAAACCCACACCAAATAAATAAACTAAAACATATCCAATGACAGAACGATCCCCCCAAGCCTCCGGAAACGGCTCCGCAGCCAAAGCTGCCGAATAGGCAAACACTACAAGCATTCCACCTAAATAAATCAAAAAAAGTACTAACGATAAAAACGACCCCCCGTGACCAATCAACACACCACACCCAACCCCTGCCGCCACTACCAAACCAAGAGCAGCAAAATAAGGGGCAGGATTAGAGGCCACAGCAACCAACCCAACAATCAGAGCTATCAACAATAAAGATACAAGATAAGTCATAATTCCCACTCGGATTCTAACCGAGACCAGTGACTTGAAGAACCACCGTTGTTATTCAACTATAAGAACCCCTAATGGCAAGCCTACGAAAAACACATCCCTTAATTAAAATCGCTAACGACGCACTAGTTGACCTACCAGCCCCATCCAACATTTCAGTTTGATGAAACTTCGGTTCCCTACTGGGACTTTGCTTAGTAACCCAAATCCTAACAGGACTATTTCTAGCTATACATTACACTTCAGATATCTCCACCGCATTCTCCTCTGTAGCCCACATTTGCCGAGACGTCAACTACGGATGACTGATCCGCAACATACACGCCAACGGAGCCTCCTTCTTCTTTATCTGCATCTACCTACACATTGCTCGAGGACTCTATTATGGATCCTACCTCTATAAAGAAACATGAAACATTGGAGTTGTCCTACTCCTTCTCGTCATAATAACAGCATTCGTCGGTTATGTACTCCCATGAGGACAAATGTCCTTCTGAGGCGCTACAGTAATTACCAACCTATTATCCGCCGTCCCCTATGTAGGAGACTTACTTGTTCAATGAATCTGAGGTGGCTTCTCAGTTGACAATGCAACCCTAACACGATTCTTTGCCTTCCACTTCCTATTCCCATTCGTCATCGCCGCCGCAACTATCCTACACTTACTATTTCTTCATGAAACCGGCTCGAACAATCCAGTAGGTCTAAACTCTGATGCAGACAAAATCTCGTTCCACCCTTACTTCTCCTATAAAGACTTGCTAGGATTTGCAATTATACTTTTAGCATTAACCTCACTAGCCCTATTCTCTCCTAATCTACTAGGTGACCCAGAAAATTTCACTCCAGCAAACCCCCTAGTTACTCCCCCACACATCAAACCTGAATGATACTTCCTATTTGCCTACGCAATCCTACGATCAATTCCCAACAAACTAGGAGGAGTCCTTGCATTACTATTCTCTATTTTAGTCCTTATAGTTGTTCCAATCCTGCATACATCTAAACAACGAGGACTAACATTCCGACCCGTTACCCAATTCCTCTTTTGAACCTTAGTTGCAGACATGCTTATTCTAACATGAATTGGAGGCATGCCAGTAGAACACCCATTCATTATTATTGGACAACTAGCATCCATCCTCTACTTCGCTCTATTTCTAATCCTTATCCCCATAGCAGGCTGATTAGAAAATAAAGCACTAGAATGAGCCTGCCCTAGTAGCTTAGTCTAAAAGCATCGGTCTTGTAATCCGAAGATCGGGGGTTAAAATCCCCCCTAGTGCCAGAAAAAGGAGATTCTAACTCCTACCACTGACTCCCAAAGCCAGAATTCTAAACTAAACTATTTTCTGCACCCGCCCTTATGGTATAGTACATATTATGCATAATATTACATTAATGTCTTAGTACATTAATGTATAATCCCCTATATTCTATTTAGACCATAAAGCATGTAATAAATATTAAGGGGTACATAACACATATTATTTTTTATTCAACATAATATTACATAGGAATAAACCAGCTAGATTCCCCATCCCATTGAACTCAGAAATTTCCTTGAAGAATCAACCCACATTTATTTAGTAATACAATTGCAGTAAGAGACCACCAACCAGCTTATATAAAGGCATAATATTAATGATAGGGTCAGGGACATAACTGTAAGGTTACACTTAATGAACTATTACTGGCATCTGGTTCCTATTTCAGGTACATTCCTGCATAATCCCACCCTCGTATAACTATACTGGCATCTGATTAATGGTGTAGTACATACATTTCATTACCCCACATGCCAAGCATTCTTTTATATGCATAACGTACCTTTTTTTGGTCTGCCTTTCATCTGCATCTCAGAGTGCAAGCACAAAAGTAAAGCAAGGTGGAACATTTCCTTGCCTGAGTTAATATAGTGAAATGATCGAAAGACATAACTGAAGAGTTACAATTGATTTAAGCAGGTGCATAACACTATTCTTAATCAGCTCAATTTTCCATTATATATGCCCCCCCTTTTGGTTTTTGCGCGACAAACCCCCTTACCCCCTACGCCCGGCGAATTCTGTTTATCCTTGTCAAACCCCGAAACCAAGGAAAATCCGACTAAGCGCATCAAAGCTAACGAATTGTGGTACCAGTTAACTTATGCCATCACATATTATATATAACATATATAAATATGACATCACATTTTACTTTTTTAAAACACTAAAAACCCCGCATTAAAAATTATAAAAATGCTGTAAATACTAAAATTTCAAACCTTAAAATCAC